GGCTTATATAAAAGGAATGCTGTAAATATTCCAAAACAAGCTATACTCACTGAAAAAGTTGCATTTGTTAAAAATTGATACCAATCCTCAAAATCATTTGAATTTTGATGTAAAAGATTTATAGATGGAGTTAATAATTTGGATAATATATCCAAATGTATTCCTTCTTGATTAAAAGGAATTGCTATGGCTCCAACAAAAAAAGTAAATAGAACCAGTATAAGCATAGGAAATAACATAGTATTATCCGATTCATGAGGATAAGAAAAAGCCTTCTTGTAGCCAAAATTCGTAATAGTAATAAGAGCCCCTTTTTTTACATTACCACCAATTCTATATGGCTTCTCATTATTATTCATTGTTAATAAATTATTCATTGTTAATAAAGGGGATAAAGGAAAATTTCTGTTAATCATTGTTTGCTCTTCTTTTTTACCCCATAGTTTTATTGAATAGAAGGAGCTACCTTTTTTGCCACTATAATTTTGAAAATTAATGTTTAAATGTCCTTCAAAAGTAAGTAAATAGATCCGAAACATATAAAATGCTGTTAATCCGGCCGTGGACCAAGCTATTATTGCAAAAATCGGTGAATACAACCAACTGTCACTAAGAATTTCATCTTTGGACCAAAAACAAGCAAGGGGTGGAATACCACAAAGAGAAAGTGTACCCACTAAAAAAGCAATTTGTGTAATTGGCACATGCTTTCTTAAACCGCCCATAAAAACCATATTCTGGCTTTTATCTGGAGAATATCCAACAATAGCTTCCATGGAATGAATAATGGATCCGGATCCTAAAAACAACAATGCCTTCGAATAAGCATGAGTAATCAAATGAAATAAAGCGGCTCGATAAGACCCCATACCTAGAGCTACCATCATATAACCCAGTTGGGACATTGTAGAATAGGCTAAACCCCTCTTAATATCTTTTTGAGCAAGAGCTAAAGTAGCCCCTAATAATACTGTTATTATACCTATCAAAGATATTAGATTCATTATGTAAGGTATAACTATGAAAAGAGGAAGAAGGCGGGCTACAAGAAAAATTCCCGCTGCTACCATAGTGGCAGCATGTATAAGAGCCGAAATAGGAGTAGGCCCCTCCATGGCATCAGGTAACCATACATGAAGGGGAAACTGCGCAGATTTAGCAACTGCGCCGGCAAATAATAAAGAGGCACATAAAGTAACAAATAAAAAATGAACCTCATTATTATAAATCACGTTATTAAATATTTCGAACAAATCTTGAAATTCGAAACTTCCCGTTATCCAATAAAAACCTAAGATTCCTAATAATAAACCAAAATCGCCTATCCGATTAGTTACAAACGCTTTTTGACAAGCGTTTGCCGCAACAGGTCGTGTGAACCAAAACCCTATTAATAGATAAGAACACATTCCAACCAATTCCCAAAAAATATAAATTTGTATCAAATTAGAACTAGTAACTAATCCCAACATTGAAGTATTGAATAAACTCATATAAGCAAAAAATCTCAAATATCCTTGATCATGAGACATATAATTGTCACTATAAATAAGAACAAAAATTCCAACAGTAGTGATTAATATTGACATAATAGAGGTAAGTGAATCAATAAAGTAGCCAAACTCGAAAGAAAAATCATTATTGATGGTCCAAGACCATCCATATTGATAGATAGAACTTCTATTTATTTGCTGAATAGACAGATCGACCGAAAAAATCATAACTATACTTAACAATAAAATATTGGGAAAAGCCCACATACGACGAAGATTTTTTGTTGCCGTCGGAAAAAGTAGGAGTCCCATTCCTATTAAAATAGGAATTGGAAGTGGCACAAAAGGTATGATCCATGAATATTGATATGTATGCTCCATAAAAACTTTTTTCTTATTCTTTCTTAATTAATCGTTTCTGATTCACCGGCTCTTATCTCTTTTGATGGAAAGGGAGCAATAATACAATCAAGATATTACAAAGTTAACTGGAATTTTCTATTATTAATCTTTTAATCTTTCTCAAATATTTCAAAAATATTCAAATTTCGAAGTTAGAAGTAATCAAATGATATCACCGAGTTACTAATGGAAAAAAAAAATATTCTTTTTTTTTTTCAAAATTATGTATCCTTTAACAGATTAATTACGAGTCTCATTCGAATTTGATTGAAAATGAAAATTGGGCATACTCTCTCTTCGAGCTTGACCAATTACCAATTAATAGAAAAAAATTCAAGTTTGTTTTTTATTAGGTAAATAAAATGGTTTTTTTACATTTTTTTGTTTTGATGTATTTTTCGTGTATAAATGGAGATGTATAAATTATAAATGTAGGACGACAAAAAAAATAGGCAGAGATAGAGAAGGAAAGACTCTTTTTTACGTTTTTTTGATTTCATCAATTCAATTTATATATCATAATAGATCCTAATCTATCCTATAGATTTGAATGGAGATATAAAAAAGAAAGGTACCAATAAATTAAATACAAATTCTTCTTTTTTTCTGGATAGTGTATGGAATATAAATAAAAAAAGGTTATATCATATTTTTTTTTTTTTTTTTCTAGAATAGAAGCATTTTATGTTATTTTCCCATCTCTATTTAGTTCTTATGAAATTTATATAGTAGTATATAGATAATTATAATCTAGAAAATCTATAGGAATAGATAAATAATGACATAAAGACACCGATCATTTTGTTTTAAAAATAGATGTCTTTGACATCCAACTATAGCACTAAATAACCTTTTTTTTGAATGGCAGTTCCAAAAAAACGTACTTCTACATCAAAAAAGCGTATTCGAAAAAATGTTTGGAAAAAGAAAGGATATTGGGCGGCGTTGAAAGCTTTTTCATTATCGAGATCTATTTTTACGGGTAATTCAAAAAGTTTTTTTGTACGACAAATAATTTTTTTTTAATCTGAATTGGTTTAACTCGAATAAGATACAAAGGTTTTCTTTTTTGAATATCTTTTTTTTTTTCATTTCCGGGATGGGGATTCTCATTTTCCCCATCGCCCCATTTGGTATCTTAGTGTTATAATAATTTGTTATTTTTATAATATTCAATTTCAATTTATAATAATAAATAATTAAATAATTAAATAATAAAAATTTGTATATTTATACTATAGCTATATCGGAGCACATATATATAAGAGCTTTAACTGGGTTGTTGAAACTAATCCATTAAGTTTCAATTTTGTAACTTTATGAATCATTATTTCTCTGAATTACTATATATCCTTCCCTTGCTTTCAACCCAATTGAGAAAACTCCCTTTATAATTTAGTGGATATACAAATAATGTATCAATTTAAAATGATCTAAAAAAATTCTATGTTTGTATAAGAAGATGAATCAAGACATATTTTTAGAATTCGAAATTCGAAATACTTTTTTGAAGTATGGTACAATTATGACAGGAATCGAAACGCTTTTTATATAACGTAACGTGTACAACCCAATATCTAGTTGGTTTGATAAATCCTTAAAACGCAAAATCCTAACGATTAATACAAAGCTATGCAAATTACATAAATCTTTTGAAATCATTGGATGTGGTGCTGAAATTGTGATCTCTAAAAATAATATTTTTTCATTCATTTATTCATTCAATTGATAAGCATTTTTTTTTTTATAGATTCATAAAAATCATATAAAAGAATGAGAGATGAATCATTAAAAAATTAAAATGATAAAGAACATTTTTTTGTTGAATTCTATCTATGAATTGAAGTTACAACTAGTTAGTTTAGTTACAATAGAGGAGTTCTCTTTTAGGAAAACACAAACTATAAAATCTCTGTTGAAATAATTAAATATTAAATTATATTAAATTAAATATTAAATAAAAGGATAATTAAATAAAACGATAAATAATAAAGATTCTTTTTGAACCTTCAAATTGCTATTTAAACGAGTTTTTATTCATCAATTTAAATTAAATGCTTCTTTTACATTTTACATTGAATTGACCCCTTCACCTTCAATCTCGACGATTGAATAAAAAATGGCTTATTATGATTTCGAGCAAGCCGCTATGGTGAAATCGGTAGACACGCTGCTCTTAGGAAGCAGTGCTAGAGCATCTCGGTTCGAGTCCGAGTAGCGGCATAGTATCTTCTAAAAGAGATAGAATAAGTCCTATAATGAATTTAATTCCTGATTTCCATTCCATAAAATCTAGAAACCCTCGCTTTTTTCAGAATTCTTATGATTTTTTCAACTTTAGAGCATATATTAACTCATATATCCTTTTCGGTCGTTTCAATTGTAATTACAATTCATTTTTTAACCTTATTCTTATTAGTCGATGAAGTCGTAGGACTATATGATTCATCAGAAAAGGGCATGATAGTTACCTTTTTCTGTATAACAGGATTATTAGTCACTCGTTGGATTTATTCAGGACATTTCCCATTAAGTGATTTATATGAATCATTAATCTTTCTTTCATGGGGTTTCTCCCTTATTCATATGGTTTACTATTTTAAAAAGCGTAAAAATGATTTAAGCGCAATAACCGCACCAAGTGTTATTTTTACCCAAGGCTTTGCCACTTCGGGTCTTTTAACCAAAATGCATCAATCCGCAATATTAGCGCCTGCTCTCCAATCCCAGTGGTTAATGATGCACGTAAGTATGATGGTATTAGGCTATGCAGCTCTTTTATGTGGATCATTATTATCAGTAGCTCTTCTAGTCATTACATTTCGAAAAGCCATAAAAATTATTGGTAAAAACAATAATTTATTAAATCAGTCATTTTCGTTTGGCGAAATCCAATACATGAATGAAAGAAGCAATGTTTTATTAAACACTTATTTTCTTTCTTCTAAAAATTTTTACAGGTATCAATTGACTCAACAATTGGATCGTTGGAGTTATCGTATTATTAGTCTCGGGTTTATCTTTTTAACCATAGGAATTCTTTCGGGAGCCGTATGGGCTAATGAGGCGTGGGGATCATATTGGAATTGGGACCCAAAGGAAACTTGGGCATTTATTACTTGGACCGTATTCGCGATTTATTTACATACCCGAACAAATAAAAATTTGGAAGGTGTAAATTCCGCACTTGTGGCTTCTATGGGATTTCTTATAATTTGGATATGCTATTTTGGGGTCAATCTATTAGGAATAGGTTTACATAGTTATGGTTCATTTACATTAACATCTAATTGAATTGAATAAAAAGGCTAAGCCTAACAAATACTAAGATAGGACAGCGTATATATAAGAAAACTTATTGTAAGCTGTCAAGAACCTTTTGAATCACTCCACTACTTGATTCAAAAGGTTCTAACAAAAGCCAAAGATGTCTGATTAAAATTCAATTTAATTCTTTTACCTTTTTTTACTTAACTTAAACTTAAGAGAAGAAAAAAGACTTCTTTCTTTTTTTTTTCACTGTACAACGAACAATTTTAAAAATCATAGGATTACTTTTTGATTTTTTGTTTTATTCATCAAAACTATCTATAAAAATAATTATATAGAATAGTTTCGACCTTCTCACCTGATAATGAGATGACAAAATCCGGATAAATACCAATACCTATTACTGGTAGAAAGATAGAGATCGAAACAAATAACTCTCGTGGTCCAGAATCAAAAAAATAAGAACTTTGAGCATTAAATAGCTTGTATCCATAGAACATTTGACGTGACATAGATAATGAATAAATAGGAGTTAATATCATTCCAATTGACATTACGAAAGTAATTAGTATTTTTGGCATTAAAAAATATTTTTGGCTGGTAATTATTCCAAAAAAGACTATCAACTCTGCAACAAAACCACTCATGCCCGGTAATGCAAGAGAAGCCATCGATAAGATACTGAACATCGTAAATATTTTTGGAATCGGAATAGCCATTCCACCCATTTCGTCGAGATAAAAAAGACGCATTCTATCATAACTCGTTCCTGCCAAGAAAAAAAGTGCAGCACCGATAAATCCATGAGATATTATTTGTAAAATAGCTCCGTTGAGTCCCGTATCAGTTATAGAGCCAATTCCTATAATTATGAAACCCATATGAGATACGGAGGAATAGGCTATTCTTTTTTTTAAATTCCGTTGACCAAGAGATGTTGAAGCTGCATAAATTATTTGCATTGTACCCACTATTATCAACCAGGGAGAAAATATGGAATGAGCGTGGGGTAATAATTCCATATTGATGCGAACTAATCCATACGCTCCCATTTTTAATAAAATTCCGGCTAGAAGCATACAAGTACTGTAATGTGCCTCCCCATGGGTGTCTGGTAACCACGTATGTAAGGGTATAATCGGCGATTTGACAGCAAAAGCAATAAGAAATCCAATATAGAATATGATTTCCAGTGCGACAGGATACGATTGATTAGCTAATGTTTCAAAATTTAATGTTGGTTCATTAGAACCGTATAAACCGATACCCAAAACTCCTATTAATAAAAAAATGGAACCCCCCGCAGTGTACAAAATAAATTTTGTAGCCGAGTACAGACGTTTCTTTCCCCCCCACATGGATAGAAGTAGATAAACGGGAATTAATTCGAACTCCCACATGATGAAAAAAAGTAAAAGGTCTCGAGAAGAAAATGATCCTATTTGACCACTGTACATTGCTAGCATCAAGAAATGGAATAATCGCGAATCTCGAGTAACTGGCCAAGCCGCCAAAGTAGCTAAAGTAGTGATAAATCCTGTCAGTAAAATGGGCCCTATAGAAAGTCCATCTATTCCCAATCTCCAGTAAAAATCAAAAAAATTTATCCATTTATAATCTTCCTCCAGCTGGATTAATGGATCGTCCAATCGGAAATGATAACAAAATGCATAGGTTGTTAGAAGGAGTTCAAATATGCATATACACATAGTATACCACTTAATTAGCTTATTTCCTCTATGAGGAAGAAAGAAAATTAAAGAACCTGCAGATATTGGTAAAACTACAATTATTGTTAACCAAGGAAAATAATTCGTGGTAAAGACAAGATGCACTTGGACCAGAAAAACCCGTGCTCAAAAAAGATTTTTTTTGAGCACGGGTTTTTTCAGTAAAAAAAAAATCAAATGGATTCAAAATGTATTCAAGTGGGGTTTTCGGGAACGTATCAATAAGCTAGACCCATACTTCGAGTTGTTTCATGCCATAAATAAACTCGAACGCTCAAGAAATCTGTTGGACAAGCGGATTCACATCTCTTACAACCAACACAGTCTTCTGTTCTTGGAGCGGAAGCAATTTGCTTAGCTTTACATCCATCCCAAGGTATCATTTCTAACACATCGGTGGGGCAGGCTCGGACACATTGAGTACACCCTATACATGTATCATAAATTTTTACTGAATGTGACATGGGATCTATAATTTTTTGAACATCATAAAATTTCAATCTAGTAAACTTGTAAATGAATCATTATAGTTAAACACCAGATGAATCAACGATTTACCAGAAATTTTCTAATCAATTTCCTTCGGGATCAACTCATAAGAAAGGACCAAGATACTTTGATTTCTTACGTTTTCGAAAACATGATGTAGATTCCAACATATTGGACATGCTAATTCAAATTGGTGAATCTTATAATTTAATATTATTAATATTACTTATTCAACAAAGTTGATTGATTGATACGCGTTGATTTTCTGTTACGATAAATTGAGGAAACAATAGCTGATCCAATAGCTGCTTCAGCGGCTGCAATAGCTATAACAAAAATTGATAAAATATTTCCTTTTAATTGCCGACTATCAAAAAAATCAGAAAATGTTACAAAATTTATATTAACCGCATTCAGTATAAGTTCAAGACACATAAGGGCCCGAACCATATTTCGACTCGTGATCAATCCATAAATACCGATAGAAAATAAATAGGCACTCAAAACAAGTATATGTTCGAGCATCATTGACCAACTCCTTATCAATTTCGATTCATTTTAATATGAACAATAATTCAACGGATTTGATTGACTAGAATAGAATATAACAAAAAGAATATATTGGAAATATCTCGAATAAACGAATTTCTATTTTATATTTTATACACGAACAAGAATTCAAGGAAAATAGATGCGATAAGACAGAAAAAAGTTTAATTTGGATTGCTTGCTATTCCTAGTTAGAAAGATTTATTACTGACGAGCCACAGCAATTGCACCTATCAAAGCAACTAAAAGAATTAGTGAAATGAATTCAAATGGAAGAAAAAAATCTGTTGCTAAATGAATTCCAATTTGTTGACTATTACTTATCAAATCTTGTTCTATAATTTGGTTTGATCTTGTAGTCCAAATAATCCCGTACCATGATGTATCTAATATAGTAGTAATTAGCGAAACAAGAATACTTGTACAAATCAACGAAGTAAGGCCATTCCCAATGGTCCACAGATTAAAATTTTTATAATATTCTGAACCATTCATGAACATCACAGCAAATAGGATTAAAACATTTATGGCTCCCACATAAATAAGAAGCTGGGCAGCAGCTACAAAATGAGAATTTGAGAGAATATAGAATAAGGATATACAAACAAGAACCAATCCCAATGAAAAGGCAGAAAAAATTGGATTGGTAAGTAATACCACTCCCAGGCCCCCTAATATAAGACCCGATCCCAGAAAAACTAAAAGAAAATCGTGTATTGGTCCAGGCAAATCCATTATATGTAAAATAAGAGATAAATAAATCGAAATGCTTTTCATGATCTTATTGACCCGACCAGGAATTTTTTTTTTATGATACGTTCCTAATTGAATAAAATCCTAATCTATTAGGTGTGAATTGATCTAAGTACAATTATTGTTTCGTTTTTAATTCTTTTTTTTTGTTCGGTTCGAAAGGGTATTTTGTTTTTTGAAACTATATATTTCGAAATAATTACGAATATATTAATAGATTTTCAAGAAAAATGAATTCGAAATTCTTATCAACCAGTTAATTTGTAATTGAATTTTTATTTATTGACCAAACAAAGAGTAAAGGCCTCATTCTTTTAAGTCAAACCAAATATTCTTTTAACTTAAACCAAAACGGAACCTTAAAAGAATTGGAAATTTCTCTTTAATAGAATAGGAGGTTTACTTACTCAGTTTTTCTTTGAGGCGAATTCAAAATTGTTCGAATTGTATAATCGTCAATTACTGACATTGGTAAACGGCCCAAAGCAATTTGATTATAATTCAATTCGTGACGGTCGTAAGTAGAAAGTTCATATTCTTCAGTCATTGATAAACAATTTGTTGGACAATACTCAACGCAGTTACCACAAAATATACAAATTCCGAAATCAATACTGTAATTAAGCAATCGTTTTTTTCTAATATCCGTTTCAAATTTCCAATCAACAACAGGCAGATCTATAGGGCATACACGAACACATACTTCACAAGCAATGCATTTATCAAATTCAAAATGGATTCGCCCACGGAAACGCTCTGATGCGATTAATTTTTCATAAGGGTATTGAATAGTTACAGGTAAACGATTTGCGTGGGATAAGGTAATCATGAAACCTTGACCAATGTACCTTGCTGCTCGGACTGTTTGGTGGCCATAATTCATGAACCCAGTTACCATAGGGAACATATCGTGAATATCTATGAATAATTTTATGTTTGTTTCTTTCTCTTGTTTGAACCAAGTCATGAATCTCGTATTCTTTTTTTCTTTACAGTGAAAGAAGTTGGAAAGAAGTTGTTAATAATAGATTACCGAGAGAAATGGGTAAAAGAAATTTCCATCCAAGATTTAATAATTGGTCCATTCTTAACCTAGGTAAAGTCCATCTTGTTGCGATAGAAATAAACAAAAACAAATAAGTTTTAGCTAATGTAATAAAGATACCAATTGTCGTTCCAAAGATTCCATTCATTTTATTTATTTCAAATAGCTCAGGGACGAATACGTACGGAATGGAAATATTCCAACCCCCCAAGTAAAGAACTGTTACAAATAAGGAAGAAAGTAATAGATTTAGATAGGAAGCAACATAAAATAAACCAAATTTGATACCCGAATATTCGGTTTGATACCCTGCTACTAATTCTTCCTCGGCTTCTGGTAAATCAAAAGGTAATCTCTCACATTCTGCTAGAGAAGAAATTAGAAAAACGATAAACCCTATTGGCTGACGCCACAAATTCCATCCCCAAACCCCATATTTTGATTGCGCCTCAACTATATCAACTGTACTTGAGCTGTTAGATAATTATAGTCGATGATAACATCACTGTTCCCATCGCTAGTCCAAAACCGTACATGAGGTTTTCAACTCATACGGCTCCTCGTGGGTCACAAATAAATTTAAGGACCGAATCAGTATTATTTCTCTTCGTATGGTTGTAGAATAGATAGAGAAAAAATGGATTGGAAGGTCCAAAATTATACCAATGGAATTCTGTCTGCTATATTATGAAGAATAAAAAAAGTGCTTCTGAATTGATCTCGCCCGTTACTAATTTAAATTTTTATTTGTTGAGTAATAACTTAAGCCTTCAATAAAATACTTCTTGTAGAAATATCAATAGATATTTCAACCCATTGTTTTCGATTACGAAAAAAATTAAATATTACATTAGCTCATAAATCATGACACAGATTATATCTCTCTATATATATGAAAGAAAGAATAAAAAAAAAAAAAATATTTATTTTTTATTCTTTCTTTTTCGTTCCTATTCTTCTTTCTGATCTGAGAAAATTACGAATGGGGGCTTAAACTAAAAAATAGTAAAGGATTATTTCGTTCCTGATAGTCATTACTTTAATCGGTGGATAGGAGCATACTCTGGACCGGAATCGTGGGTAGTACTGCCTACTCATTTCTACTAATTTAAAGCCCCAATTAGTATTCTTTTTATGTTATCCAGAAATATCCTTTTTATATAATTTACATAATCTCCATTACTAATCCTTTGTGTATTTTGGTGTTCCTAACCATCCACTCATTTTTTTGTTCAATCCCCCGTTTGGTTTGGCAATACATGTATGGGAATCTATACAAAGGATAGCCAAAACTCTATACGGTTGATCTTTTGAGCCCGCTTCAAGCTAGATTGACTAATCAACCCGTCTTGGGGTAAAGACTTCTTCCACTTATGTTTTCTTCCACTTAACTCTTGTACATAGGAAATGAGATTAAATTTTTTTTTGTTTAATTTACTGCGAATTTATAAGCTGCTTTCTTTCACTCATATATAACTATCTAATTTAGTTTATCAACCTGAAGGATAATAAAATAACGAAGATATCTATTCAATCCATTCAGCTTATTTTATAGAACGAAAGGAATAGGGAAAAGAAAAGTTTATATTTCAACGAATCGCACGTAGAGATATTGATAAAACACATAGAGTTAATGGTATTTCATAACTAATCGATTGAGCAGCAGCTCGCAGACCACCTAAAAAGGAATATTTATTATTTGATCCGTATCCTGACATAAGAAGTCCAACAGGAGCAATACTTGAAATGGCAATCCATAAAAAAATACCGATATTGAGATCGGCTAAAATAAGGCGAGAGCTAAAAGGAATTACTGAAAAACTTAGTAAAATGGATATGACTGCTATAGACGGTCCAATACGGAATAAACGAGTATTTCCTCTAGATGGAAGAATATTCTCTTTGAAAAGCAGTTTTGTTCCATCTGCTAGAGCTTGAAGAATTCCCAAAGGGCCGGCGTATTCAGGCCCAATACGTTGTTGTATTCCTGCAGATATTTCTCTTTCTAACCATACAATTACTAGTACACCTATTGTGATTCCCAATACAAGAGTCAAAATAGGGACAAACATCCATATGATCCCATAGACCTCTTTTAAGGATTCCAATCTGTAAAAGGAATTGATATCTTCTACTTCTGTTGTATAAATTATCATTTCAACGATCAACTTCTCCCATAATGATATCTATGCTACCTAGTATCGTCATAATATCAGCCAATTTCATTCTTTTAACTAACTGAGGAAGAATTTGCAAATTGATAAAACCCGGCGGGCGAATTTTCCATCTCCAAGGAAAACCACTTTGATCTCCTATCAGAAAAATTCCTAATTCTCCCTTTGGGGCTTCCATTCTCGCATAAAGTTCTTGTCTCGGTAATTCAAATGTAGGAGAAGGTTTTTTACTAATGAATCGATATTCAAAATCATTCCATTCTGGATCCCTTTCTCGATCAAAACATCGGATTTCTAAATTCTCATAGGGACCCCCCGGAATTCCTTCCAGGGCCTGTTGAATTATTTTTATGGATTCCGTCATTTCACTGATTCGGACTAAATAACGAGCTAATGAATCTCCTTCTTTTTGCCACTGGATTTCCCAATCAAATTCGTCGTAACACTCATAATGATCAACTTTACGAAGATCCCATTTGATTCCAGAGGCTCGTAGCATTGGGCCGGATAGACCCCAATTTATTGCTTCTTCTCCACCAATAACCCCTACCCCTTCAACTCGTTCTAAAAAAATAGGATTTCGCGTAATAAGTTTTTGATATTCAACAATTCCTGTTAAAAAATAATCACAGAAATCCAAACATTTATCTATCCAGCCATAGGGTAGATCGGCCGCTACTCCTCCGATACGAAAATAATTATGCATCATTCTCATACCGGTGGCAGCTTCGAATAGATCATATACTAATTCTCTTTCTCTGAAAATATAGAAAAAGGGGGTCTGTGCACCAATATCGGCCATAAAAGGTCCAAGCCATAATAGATGAGAAGCTATACGACTCAACTCCAACATAATTACTCTGATATAGCTGGCTCTTTTAGGGACTTGAATATTGCCCAATTGTTCTGGTCCATTTACGGTTATTGCTTCCGTGAACATAGTGGCTAAATAATCCCAACGTGTTACATAAGGCAAATATTGTATAATTGTTCGGTTTTCCGCAATTTTTTCCATTCCTCTGTGTAAATAACCTAATATTGGTTCACAGTCAACAACATCTTCACCATCTAGAGTAACGATGAGACGAAGAACACCGTGCATTGATGGGTGGTGAGGTCCCATATTGACTATCATAAGGTCTTTTTCTGTAGCTGATAGATTCATAAGTTTTTCCTCGATTCATTCTTACATGAATTGTTGAAAACGAAAAGAAGTACATCAAAATGAAAAATATAATAAATCGACTAATTCAATCAAATTAACGATTTTTTGATTCCCGAATATCCAACTCACTAATTAATTCTTTATAACGTATGTTATTTTTCTTTGATAAATAAGACAGAAGCCGTTGACGTTTTCCTAGAATTTTACGTAGACCTCTCTGAGATAAATAGTCTTTTTTGTGCAATTCCAAATGTGAAGTAAGTCTTCGTATCTTATTGGTGAAACTGACTATTTGAAATTCAACGGACCCCTTGTTTTCTTCTTTTTTTTCTTGAAAAATAACTGAGATGAATGAATTTTTTACCATAAAACAAAAATTTCTCTCCCCCTTTTTTTGAATGTGAATTTTACTGATCAGTAATAATAATAATACCATTCATTTTAATATGCACAATGATTTTAAGTTCGTTATGAACTTTATAATTTTTTCAAATAAAATTAATCAATCCGGTTTTCAATCATAATATATGGAAAAATGTACCATTGACGAATTTTCAAACGCGGATACATATGTATCCTTACCATACTGAAACGACTGCCATTATTACTATTAAACCAATAGCGATTCATACAAGCTAAATCTTCTAATCGATAATTGGGCCAAAGAAAGAACTTTAATTTAATTAGTTTCTTTTTATCACTATCAAGATGTTTGTTTTTATTCAAAACTTGACCACAGTTTTTTACATTATTTAAAAATACTGGATTTCTATGCATACCATTTTTATCCCTTGAATTGAAAGAAATTCGAATTCGCAATTCTCTCCGGTGGTTAGGGGATAAAATATTTTCAGGAATAAACAAATCATAATGATTTTTGTCTTTATTTTCAGTCATTTTTTGATGTCTTGCAATGGATTCATCAAAATTATTTTTTTCAATATAGTTTTTTTTTTTGCGTCTTTTTTTTTTTTTGCGTCTTTGATTAATTTCATGTTTATTTTTATGAACCAATGAAATACTTATAGTTTGATATAGAATAAATTGTCCATCAATTTCTACATACCGGCGAATTGGTTCGATAATCAATACTCCTTTTTTGAGTAGGTATTGATAAGTTAAAAGTAACTTATCCGCCGAATCCATCAAAATATCCAGATTCGTTCCTCCTCTTCTAACAGAGTATAGAAAAGTTTCATTCATATTTATCAGGCCAAGAATGAAAGAATATGCTTTGATATTTTTGATTATTTTTTCATCGAAAGAATCAGCATCCCATCCGAATTGAAAATACAAATACTTTTGTAGGAATAAACGAGCTTCTCTCTTGCTCTCGTCTTCCTTTCTATGTTTTTTTGATTTACCAGAATCTTCTTCAACATCTTTTTCTTGATTGTCTGATTTACCTTTTTCTTGATCTGATTTACCTTTTTCTTGATTGGATGATTTACCTTTTTCTTGATTGGATGATTTACCTTTTTCTTGATTGTATGATTTACCTTTTTCTTGATTGGATGATTTACCATAATCTTCTTCAACATCTTTTTCTTGATTGTATGATTTACCTTTTTCTTGATTGGATGATTTACCTTTTTCTTGATTGGATGATTTACCATAATCTTCTTCAACATCTTTTTCTTGATTTGAGAGAACGGATCTAAATTTTCTTTTTTTTTTTGCATCTGATACAAGATCCTCTTTTTTTCCATTAAAATTAAAATTGAAAAGAAGTAGTTTTATTGGTATGATCCATGGTTCAACCTTATATGCATTATATAGTAGCACAAATTCTGGGAAGAACCAAAGTTCCAGATTCGATATTTGATAATTATTAAAATTATTAATCACAGTCTTAATATTTTTCTTACTCTTGGTACTGGTTTTCTTACTCTTGGTACTGGTCTTCTTACTCTTGGTACTGGTATCGACCCAGGACTCAATATCGGTCTTATTTCTAAGACAAAAATTAAGAATTCTCCAATTAAAAAATTTTCTATGCGAAAATTTCCCCGTTTTCCCCGTTTTCCCCGTTAGATAATTATGGATAGGAATATCCCCCAATATATCAAAAAATTTTCGTTTATCCATGTTGTAATTATAAGGAATCTCTTCCCTCTTATTTACTTGTAATGGTGATCCATAAGTATATGAGTCCCTCATATCTTGATATATAATAAATATATATGATAATAAATTATATCTATAGTGTTTTTTAAAATTATCTTTTTTATATTTTTGTTCTTGATTCCGTTTTTGTTCTTGATTCAGTTTATATTCTTGATTCAGTAATGAATTCGCTTGAAAATCATTTTTTTTTTCGTAATGTATTAATCTTTCTTTTTCATCTGAATCCCATTTTGTTAAATCTTTATTTTGAGCCATATAGTGTTGATTGACTCTATTTCGCCATTGTTCTGGTACTAATCTAAGCCATATACTCTGAACTAAATCGTATTGATAATCGTATTGATAATGACTCCTTAACCAGTTTTTCCATTCCTTTATTCCAGAGATTTTTTGTCTTAACCCATAATGATGTTTTAATTGGGAATGAGATATTCCTTGTTCTTCAAAATAATCTTTTATTTCATTTTTAAGAAAAAGAGATGTTCCGTGATATTGAAGGATAGGTTTGAATTTAATAACTTGGGTTTGTGATAATTTGTAAAATACATATGCTTGTGAGAGGGAGGATAAGTCACAAAAAGCTTTTGCATTTTTATTTCTAATATTCGAAAGTGAGTTTTTTATATTTTTTATAGTTGAAATAAAATGAATTGTATTTTTATTTGGTTTATTAATTCTTTCTTGATTTGCTTCATTATTGTAAATGAATTTATCAATCATTTTTTTTGTTGATTCAAGAAAAAGTTGTGGATTGGGTCTTGGAATATTAATGATATATTTAATGATATATAGAAAAATATCTATGTATATCTTTTGAATAAAAAGTTTTATAAATAAATAGAATTTACGGATTAATCGAATATTTCTTCTTTTTAATATTTTCCAAAATTTTTTTGATGATTCTAATTTCTTGTCTTTTATAATTTTTTCTATTTGATTTTTGATTGTGTTTGTTCTCTCAGTCAGATCTTTTATCTTTTTTTCTGTTAATGAATAATTTGTCCGCTCCATAGATTGAATTTGAAGGGATGATTCGTCAATCATCTTATTACTGATTATCGAATCTTTTTTAGTTTCGCCCAAATCTTTTTTAGTTTCGCCCAATTCTTCTCTCAACTCCAAAACTGGATTTCTTTTTGAAAGTTTTTTTATTATTCCCTTTACAAATGGAATTTTTGTTTCTCCTGAGACTTTTCGAAACAATTTTTTTCCTTTTTTAAAAATTTTCCATTTTTCACTTTTTTTTTCTAGTTCGTTAAAAATAGGCTGAAAAAACGAAGGCCGTCTTCGAGGAGGACCGCAAGGTAAGTCACTTTCCAGTCCACAAGCTGTTAAAAAGCAAAAATCATTCTTTTTAACTTTCTTTTTTTTCATTGGATCTTTATGCTTTTTTTTCATTGGATCTTTATGCTTTTTTTTCATTGGATCTTTATGAGAGGGTTTCAGTTTAGATCCGCGCCAAGGTTTCAGGCGAAAAGGATATAGGATCTTGATCTGGATACCTTCTGATAACCAATTTTTTGGAAAGTCTTTTGTGGAGAATTGAAGACCATTATAAGTGCATTTAACATGTATTTCTCGCTTCCAACCCTTGAAATCCGTGGACCACTCAGGAATTTGAAATAATAATATACGGACAATGTTTTTAGCTATTATCAATGAAGGTAATAGAATATATTTTCTAAAAATCGATTGGGCTATTAACATGATGCCCCTTGGTCCTTGACCAAAAAAGACGATATCCCAAAATTCTGCTGCGTCCAGCAGGAAGTCATCTGCCTCTGACTCTTGTCTTCTTTTTTCTTTCTCTTTTTTGTCTCCTTTTTGTATCTCTTCTATGCTTTCTCTTCTTTTTTCTTCCTCTTTGTCTCTTTCTTGTATCTTTTCTATGCTTTCTCTTATCTCTTCGTCTTCTTCTCTTATGTCCTCCTCATTTTCTGTATAATCAGAAATTTGTGATTCTTTGTTTTTCCATATCCAATTTCGAGATATTAGTTTTATCAGCCAAGAAATATCAGAATACAAAGATCTGAACACTCTGAAGAAGAGGCTGTCTACTCTGTCAAAAAAAAGTGGGGAATGCACATTTGATTGAAACAGTTCCCCATTAATTATTTTACGTCTTTGGGCACGCACGGCACCTTTTATTATGTCTCGACGAAAATTCGGTTCTGGCGAATATTCCATCAAAGATAGGTCGTTTTCTATATCGTTTGGTAGAAAAAAATCATCCTTTAACTCCTCCTTAGAAAAAACTATTGCGTACCGGAAGATTCTTGAACGAATTGCATAATCTGTTATCATGTGTTCCTCGCCTCCTCTATGGTGTTGTTCGAAAATGTCGAGTAGTTTGTATGACCATCGAGGAACTTCTTTACTTATTTCTTTTATTCCATTAGATTTTTTTATAATTGTTTGATTGTCGGGATTAGTTATAACTATATTGCATAAAAATTTCAAAATTTTGACTCGATCCTCGGAATCGATATTTCCCTGTTCATCTTCTGTTTCTGTCAATAAAGAAAGTTCTTTTTCTGTTGATAATGATTTGAGTGTATCTATTGTCTGTTCATCTTCTGTCAATAAAGAAAGTTCTTTTTCTGTTGATAATGATTTGAGTGTATCTATTGTCTGTTCATCTTCTGTCAATAAAGAAAGTTCTTTTTCTGTTGATAATGATTTGAGTGTATCTATTGTCTGTTCAAATTCGTAATAATCAGTAGCAAGAAGTATAACATGAATCTTATTTATCCAAAACGGATCCGTGTTTGTTTTTTCACTTAAAGGTGAAAACAATTTTTTGATTCTTCCGCGGTAGGGTCCCTGCAAGAAAGGATCATATATTTTAGGCAAGTATTTTATTTTAGTTTCATTATTAGTTTCATTATTAGTTTCATTATTAGTTTCATTATTTCTTTTAGTTTCATTATTTCTTTTAGTTTCATTATTTCTTTTAGTTTCATTATTAGTTTCATTATTAGTTTCATTATTAGTTTCATTATTTCTTTTAATTTCATTATTTCTTTTAGTTTCATTATTAGTTTCATTATTAGTTTCATTATTAGTTTCAGTAGTAGTTTCTTCATTATTAGTTTCATTATTAGTTTCATTATTAGTTTCATTATTAGTTTCTTCATTCGTTTCATAATTAGAAAATCGAGTCCTTTTTTCAAGTATGCCCAGATCAAAAGATTCCTTATATAAATATTCCTTATCCAAATATTCGACTCTCTTTATAAACTCCTTACTTAAATTTATTCTTTTTAGTTCATTGATAAAACTCCAATCAGTATACGATTCGTCAGAAAACAATTCTTCTGGTGTGAAAAAATCTATTTGTTTTTGTACCATTTCTCCAAAAGCTGCTAAACTAGGTGGATATGTAAAAGAGATTTTTTCTTTTCCATCACTTCGACATGTATAAAAAAAATATTGTGACATTTCATTTTTTAGAGCATTGTCAAACCGATTATTTTTTATATATCGCCAAGGTCGATTCCGTTGTTTATAATCAAAAATAAGCGTCACAAGAGGTTTTTCAAACCATAATAATTTTTTATATTCTTTTTTTTCTGATATTATTTCTAACTTCGAATTTTCCTGATTCCCATCCAGATAAGAAGTTTCATAAACTGGGCTATTTTTATAGTCGGTCTCTTTCGAAAAAGGGTAATAAGAAAGATTTTCTTTGGTGGATACCTGTTCCTCCCCCCCTTTGGAAATAGTTTCTATTTCTATGTTTGTTTCTTCCTCCCTTTCCTCCAATTCCTTCAATTCCTCCAATTCCTGCCCTTTTCTTCGGCTTTGATGAATTCCTGTCAGTTTCTTAGTCAGCATGTGTGACGGTTTTCTACCTATAGAGTAAAGACAGGTAATAAAAAAGAGAAGAGTAAAGATTCGAGGAATAGACTTTGTAAGTTCGAATATAAGATGCCTATTAGATCGAATAACTATATAATACCTAAGAAAAGTCCTTTTTTGTATCCAGGCTAATACCACTCCAACCCATTTCATTAATAAAATTTTTTGTATCCAGACTAATACCAATCCAACCCATTTCATTAATAAAATATGACCAATTAAAAAACCAACAAAACTACTTATTACAAATAACATATTGGTGTTGTATCGAAACATATAAATGTTGACTAATCTGGCTAACATTGGACTTGGTAAAATGAAATGGTTGACTAATTGAAAAATTAAATTATGCAGGAATACACATTGAATCCTAAGATTACGCATTGAATTTCCGGCAGTCTCTCCTGCATAATAATCAAAAAAATCAAAATAGTCTTTGTCATTGTTCCAGAAGTAATAAAACCAAAGATACGGTAGAACTAGGACATTTAGTAGATGAGGTCTAATCAATGCTAAATGCAGAGGCTCATAGTAGATCGATATGAACAGCATGAGCTGTCCCATAAGAAAGCCAGTTGTTGCTGCTGCCCTCTTCTCGTTTCCTTCTTCTCCTTGTTCCATAACCCAAGTTTGTACAAGGAGGAGATAAGAGGGACCTAGGGATAATGTGGTCAGAAATCCATAATAGAGTCCGACCACAAGGACTGACAGGACTGAATTGATTATCCTCATGAATAAGGATATTAGATTACTCGGTATAAACGATTTGAAAATCATAAGAAACCCCCTAATTTTTTTTTTTTTGTTTTTTTTTTTTCTGGATTATTCATTATTATATGATATTATTCTCATATGATTATTCATTTTGTCAATATAGTTTTTTTTTTTTTGCGTCTTTGATTAATTTGATGTTTATTTTTATGAACCAATGAAATACTTATA